GCTTTGATTTCTTATGTTTTGGCAAAAACACAATCATACCTTACCCGTATCAAACCTGCGGATTGGAAATAATTTTTGAATATTCAAATTTCCTTTCCTATGATTAATATTATTTATTCAACAAATTGGATTGGTTAATACGAGTCGATTTTCTGTTACGATAAATTGATGAAACAATAGCTAATCCAATAGCTGCTTCAGCGGCTGCAATAGCTATAATAAAAATTGAGAAAATGTCCCCTCTTAATTGACGATTATCAAACATATCAGAAAACGTTACAAAATTTATATTAACTGAATTTAGTATAAGTTCAAGACACATAAGGGCTCTAACCATATTTCGACTTGTGATCAATCCATAAATACCAATAGAAAATAAATATGCACTCAAAACAAGTACATGTTCGAGCATCATTAACCAACTCCTTATCAATCTTAATTCATTTCAATCTGAACAATAATTCAATCCAGTCCATTCTAACACGTATGGAAGAAAATAAGGAAATGTATTGGGAATAGATAACTATAAAACTAAATTTTTTCAATTGTAGTTTTAGACAGGCACTCAAATTAAAGGATTATAAGATTATTTTTCCCTCAATTGTATTTGAATTACTCATTTGAAAGATTTATTATTGACGAGCTATAGCAATTGCACCTATTAAAGCGACTAAAAGAATTATTGAAATTAGTTCAAATGGAAGAAAAAAATCTGTTGATAAATGAATTCCAATTTGTTGACTATTACTTATCAAATCTTGCTCTAAAATATGGTTTGATTTTGTAGTCCAAATGATCCCATACCAGGACGTATCTGAAATAATAGTAATTAGTGAAATAAAAAGACTTGTACAAACCATTGAAGTAACCCCATCCCCAACGGTCCAAAGCTGAAAATCTTCGTAATCGTAATATTCTGAACCATTCATGAACATCACAGCAAAAATAATTAAAACATTTATAGCTCCTACATAAATAAGGAGCTGCGCAGCAGCTACAAAATAAGAGTTCGATAAAATATAGAATAAGGATATACAAAAAAGAACCAATCCCAATGAAAAGGCCGAATAAATTGCATTTGGAAATAATACTACTCCCAGACTTCCTAATATAAGACCTGACCCTAGAAAAACTAAAAAAAAATCATGTATTGGTCCAGGTAAATCCATTTTTTTTTATAGAAAAAGTAAATCGAAATATTTCATGACTTTGTTGACCCGCCCAGGAAAAGGGAAGTTATCCTATTTTTCTTTTTAGGATACTTATTAATTAAAAATTAAATTGAAAAAAAAAATTAATAAATTTGAATTGAACTGGGGGTGATTGATGTGGATTGATGTAGATTCAGTTATTGCTCTACTCTTATTCTCGAAAACAGAGTTTGAAACTAAACTATAAATTTTTATTTAAAATAAGAATAATTCAAAAAGAAATCAACTTTCAATCCAAAATTAACCACGATTCTTGCCAACCAACCACTCGTTTCTATTGAACACGCAAACAGATTTCTTTAGATTCAAAAGCGGTTTTGAGTTGGGGTTTGGAAATGCAGTGGTTTTATACATTTTTTATTTGAGGTGAATTCGACGAAATTGTTCGAATTGTGTAATCGTCCATTATGGACACCGGTAATCGACCTAAAGAAATTTGATTATAATTCAATTCGTGACGATCATAAGTAGAAAGTTCATATTCTTCAGTCATTGATAAACAATTTGTTGGACAATACTCAACGCAATTACCACAAAATATACAGATTCCAAAATCAATACTGTAATTAAGCAATCGTTTCTTTCGAATATCAGTTTCAAATTTCCAATCAACAACGGGTAGATCTATAGGACATACGCGAACACATACTTCACAAGCAATGCATTTATCAAATTCAAAGTGTATTCGGCCTCGGAAACGTTCTGATGTTATTAATTTTTCATAGGGGTATTGAATAGTTACAGGTAAACGATTTGCATGGGACAAGGTAATCATGAAACCTTGACCAATATACCTGGCAGCTCGTATTGTTTGTTGACCAGAGTTCAAGAACTCAGTTAGCATAGGGAACATAGCGGAATATCTATAAATAATTTTATACTTGTTTCTTTCTCTTGTTTGAGACAAGTTGTGAAGATAGAATATTCTATTTCTTTACAGTGAAAGAAGTTGGGACGAAGTCGTTAATAATAGATTACCTAGAGAAATAGGTAAAAGAAATTTCCACCCAAGATTTAATAGTTGGTCCATTCTCAATCTCGGTAAAGTCCATCTTGTTGCAATAGAAATGAACAAGAACAAGTAAGTTTTCGATAATGTAATAAAGATACCCATTATTGTTCCAAAAACTTGACTTTTATTAGTTATATCCAAAAGTTCAGGAATGAATAGATATGGAATAGAAAGATTCCACCCCCCTAAGTAAAGAACTGTTACAAATAATGAAGAAACTAGTAGATTTAGATACGAAGCAACGTAAAATAAACCAAATTTTATACCTGAATATTCGGTTTGATAACCTGCTACTAATTCCTCTTCTGCTTCTGGTAAATCAAAAGGTAATCTTTCACACTCGGCTAGAGAAGAAATTAGAAAAACGATAAACCCTATGGGTTGACGCCACAAATTCCAGCCCCAAAAACCATATTTTGACTGCGCTTCAACTATATCAACTGTACTTGAACTATTAGATAATCATAGTCGATGATAACATCACTGTTTCCGTCGCTATTACAGAACCGTACATGAGATTTTCATCTCATACGGCTCCTCATAGGTCACAAATAATTCTAAAGGCCTTTCAACATTATTGATCTTGGTGTGTTTGTAGGATCGATAGAGACTCAAACTTTTATGCTAAGGCATAGAATTAGACCAATGAAATTCTGTCTGCTAGATTTATAATAAAAAAGATAAAAAGTGCTTCTGAATTGATCTCATCTTTTAAAAGTTTATATTTTTTTGTTAATTCTTTACCCTTGAATAAAAGAATATCACATAGATATTTCAACCCATACTTTTTGATTACGAAAAAGAATTAGATATTACATGACAAAAATTCTATTTTTTCTCTAAATAAAATAGAGAAATTGATGAATAAAAAAATATCTCTTTTTCTAACTCGAGTTTTTCAATTTTTTATTTCGTTCCTATTCTACTTTCTCAGACAAGGGGACATTACCTAAAGTAAAAGATTTCTTCGTTCTTGATAGTTATTTACTTAATCGGTGGATAGGAGGATACTCTGAATCGAAATCTAGGGGAGTACTTCTTAATAATTTCTACCAACTTAAAGCCCCAATTCGAATTACTTTGGTATAAATAAATATCCTGTTGGATAATTTACAGAATCTCCATTACTAATCCTTTGTGTATCTTGGTCTTCCTAACCATCCACTCATTTTTTGAATCTCCTTGTAGGTTAATACTATTATCTATGGTAATAGGTAGTCAAAACCCCCTGGAGTTGATCTTTTAAACCCGCTTCAAGCCAATTAACCAATCTGACTTGGGGTAAAATAAACATAAGCAACCAAAACTCTACTGTTTACTTTGACTTCATTCTTGTACATAGGAAATGAGGTTGAATTTCTTTAACAGCAAATTAGTAAGCCGTTTTATTTCACTCATCTAACTATCCGGTTTCATTTCTCAACCCCAATGATGAATTAAAAAATAGACATTCAACTCATTTAACTCTCTTTCTAGACAAATATAGGGGAAATTTAAGGTCTCACCGAATCACACGTAGAGATATTGATAATACACATAGAGTTAATGGTATTTCATAACTAATTGATTGAGCAGCAGCTCTTAATCCACCTAAAAAGGAATATTTATTATTTGATCCATATCCTGACATAAGAAGTCCAACGGGAGCAAGACTTGAAATGGCGATCCATAAAAAAACACCAATACTAAGATCGGCTAGAATAAGGCGAAAACTAAAAGGAATTACTAAATAACTTAGTAAAATAGATATTACCGCTATGGATGGTCCGATATTGAATAAGCGAGTATCTCCTCTAGATGGAAGAAGATTCTCTTTGAAAAGTAGTTTTGTACCATCTGCTAGAGCTTGAAGAATTCCCAAAGGCCCAGCATATTCGGGTCCAATACGTTGTTGTATTCCTGCAGATATTTCTCTTTCTAACCAAACAATTACTAGTACACCTAGGGTGATTCCTAATACAAGAGTCAAAATAGGGACAAGCATCCATATAATCCCATAGACTTCTTTTAAGGATTCGAATCTGGAAAAATACTTGATAGCTTGTATTTCTGTTGTATCAATTATCATTTCAACGATCGACTTCTCCCATAATGATATCTATGCTACCTAGTATCGTCATAATATCAGCCAATTTCATTCTTTTAACTAACTGAGGAAGAATTTGCAAGTTGATAAAACCCGGCGGTCTAATTTTCCATCTCCAAGGAAAAACACTCTGATCTCCTATCAAAAAAATTCCCAACTCTCCTTTTGGTGCTTCGACTCTTACATAAAGTTCTTGCTTGGACAATTCAAACGTTGGAGAAGGTTTTTTACTAATAAATCGATATTCAAAATCATTCCATTCAGGTTTTTTTATTTTATCAAAGCGTCGTATTTCTAAATTTTCATATGGCCCTCCTGGAATTCCTTCCAAGGCCTGTTGAATAATTTTTATGGATTCGGCCATCTCACTCATTCGTACTAAATAACGAGCTAATGAATCCCCTTCTTTTTGCCAGTGAACCTCCCAATCAAATTCGTCGTAACACTCATAACGATCAACTTTACGAAGATCCCATTGTATTCCGGAAGCTCGTAGCATTGGTCCCGATAAACCCCAATTTAGTGCTTCTTCTGCACGAATAATTCCTATGCCTTCAACTCGTTCTAAAAAAATAGGATTCCGTGTAATAAGTTTTTGATATTCAGCAATGGCGGTTAAAAAATAATCGCAAAACTCCAAACATTTATCTATCCAACCATGAGGTAGATCGGCAGCTACTCCCCCAATACGAAAATAATTATGCATCATGCGCATACCGGTAGCAGCTTCGAATAGGTCATATATCAATTCTCGTTCTCGAAAAATATAGAAGAAAGGGGTCTGTGCCCCAATATCTGCCATAAAAGGGCCAAGCCATAACAAGTGAGAAGCGATACGACTCAACTCCAACATAATAGCTCTGATATAGCTAGCCCTTTTAGGTACTTGAATATTTCCTAGCTGTTCAGGTCCGTTTACGGTTATTGCTTCTGTGAACATAGTAGCTAAATAATCCCAACGTGTTACATAAGGCAAATATTGTATAATTGTTCGATTTTCCGCAATTTTCTCCATCCCTCTATGTAAATAACCCAATACTGGTTCACAGTCGATAACATCTTCACCATCGAGAGTAACGATCAAGCGAAGAACGCCGTGCATTGATGGGTGTTGAGGGCCCATATTTACTATCATGAGGTCTTTTCTTGTAGTTGTTGCAATCATAAGTTTTTTACCGAGTCATTCTTCCATGCCTTGCTGAACGTAAAAAGAAGAGTTCATCAAAATTTAAACTTTAGGTATTAGGCTTCAAATTAACGAGTTTTTATTTCTCGAATATTTAACTCACCAATTAATTCTTTATAACGCCCTCTATTTTTTTTTAACAAATAGGCCAACAGCCGTTGGCGTTTTCCCAAAATTTTCCGCAAACCTCTCTGAGATGAAGAATCTTTTTTGTGCAATTCCAAATGTGAAGTAAGTCTCCTTATCTTAGTGGTGAAAGTGAATACTTGAAATTCAACAGACCCCCTGTTTTCTGCGTTTTCTTTTTGAGAAATAACCGAAATGAATGAATTTTTTACCATAAAACCCCCTTTTTTCCTTTTGACAGATATGGATTTTACCGATCAGTAATAATAATTAATTTGAGGGTGGTATATACAAAAATCGAATGCAAAAATTTTGATGAACTCCACAATTTTATGAATTCAAATCTGAATTCAAATCACCCCAATTTTTAATTCGATTGAGATAAATAAAGGGTTGGTACATTTTCACCTCGAAGGATTCGCACCTAAAATGCAAAAAGTTATGTTGATTCATTTCGAGATCTAATTCCTACATTAATTCAATTCATATTGGATATATATGTATGGATAGAATTATGGATAGAATGGAAGATAAGAATGTGGGATCCGCGTATTTCTTTGCTTTCATATACCCCATCATATACCCTAAAATACCCAAACCTAACCCTATATATATTAAATTATATATATTAAATTAGAATAATAAAAATATATATAAAATTGTAATAATATAATTAAGATAAGGTATATGATATATACATAAAGCTTCTTATCCACGACTTTTCAATTGGGGATACAGATGTATCCTTAACATACTGAAATGGCTACCGTTATTCGTATTAAACCAATAACGATTCATACAGGCTAAATCTTCTAATCGATAATTAGGCCAAAGAAAGAGTTTAAATTTCATTAATTGATTTTTCTCTTTATCAAGACCGTTATTGTCAGGCAAAGCTTTACTGCTGTTTTTTATGTTCTTTCCGTTCCAAAATACTCGATTTCTATCGACGCTATTTTGGTGCTTTGAATTGAAAGAAATCAGAATTCTCAATTTTCTACGACTTCTAAACGATAAAATATTTTCAGGAACAAAGAAATCCAAATCATTCTTCGAAACATATCTCTGTTCTTGGTATTTTTGATTTGTTTGGTACTTACTCTTATGAACCAACGAAATACTTATAGTTTGATACATAAGAAATTGTCCATCGTTTTTTCTAGACAAACGAATGGGTTCTATAATCAATATTCCCTTTTTGATCAATTCTGTAAGAGTTAAATTATTCTCAACCGGCATTATATCCAAACTAAATTCTCTCTTTTGAATCGAGGATATAGTAATTTTTCTTGGCTCTATCAATTTAAGCAGGAGACAATATACCTTGATATTATTCATCAGTCTTTGGTTCAAAGTATCATTCCATCTCAATTGAAAAAGTAAATAACGTTTCAGGAAGAAATCTAGGTTATTTTTGTATTGTTTTTTCTTTTTTCCCTCTTTGATGTCTGATCTTGCATACTTTTCTTCAATATGTTTTTGTTGTGAGAGAACGGATCCAAAATCTCCGCGGTTTGCGAGTTCTTCTTGTTTTTTATTTGATGGTATCAATAAACTTACTTTTTGCTTTTCATTAATCTTTTTATTTTCCCTACTATTTTCATTTGTATTTCGATTTAAAAGAAGTAATTTGTTTGGTATAAACCAAGGTTTTGTTTTATATGTATTATAAAGTAACACAAACTCTGGGAAGAACCAAACTTCCAGATTTGATATGGAACCTTTTAGCATTTTTTCATTCATTCCCATCCAATCAACAAAAACTTTGTGGGAATTTAGTTGATTTATTTCTGGAATCATAAGAAAAAAAAGATCTTTTTTAGAAATTATTTGAGAATTATTAGGACCCAGTTGAATATTTTCATTCCGATTGGAATCAATCGTGATCCAGGCCTTAATATTCATTTTTTGTTTAAGATCAAAATGGAAAATTGTCCAATCCAAATATTTTCTATTCACCTTTTTTTCCATAGATAGGATATCTGCATAATTGTAGATAGGCATGTTTCTCAGCGTATCATAAAGTGGATCTTTATGTGTGTTATAAGAAAACTCTGGGTTCTTATTTCCTTGAAAGGAGGATCTAAAAAAAGGGTATTTTTCGGAATTAAGAACTTTATATGCTAAAAGATCATATCTATAGTATTTGTGAAAATTCTCTTTTTGATTCGACAACGTATAGACTTCCATTTTGTTTTGTTTTGGGGAATCACTTAATTGGTCTTTTTCATACGAATTGCATTTGCTTAATTTTTCCTTTTTAGCTATACGATGCTGATGAACTTTATTTCGCCATTTTTCAGGTATTAATATAGACCATCCTATCTCTGAGAAATCATATGGAGAATACTCTCTTAACCAGTTTTTCCATTGAGTTATTTCATAACTCGTAAGTTTCTTATCACCTAATTTTGAATGAATCACTCCTTGTTTTTCCAACGAATCCTTTATTTTCGGCTGAATAAAAAGAGGGATTCCTTGGTATTGAAGCATAGATCCTAATTTCTGCAAGTTACTGACTTGAATTTGTGATATTTTATAAAATACATATGCTTGTGACACGTAGGATAAGTCATAAAAAATAGGTGAATTTCTTTGAATATACCTAATGTTCTCAAGTGACTTTTTAAGAGTAGAAATAAAAATAAACGGAATTGCATTTTTATTTTTTTTATTAATTTTGTTTTGCTTTCTTTGATTATTGTACAGAGATTTATCCAGAATTTTTTTTGTTGATTCAAGAAAAAGTTCTGTATTCATTCTGGGAATATTAATGATAGCTAAAAATATATCCGTGTATACTTTTTCAATGAAAAATTTTAAAAACAGAGGTAATTTAGAGATTAATCGAGCATTTCTTCTTTTTACTGTTTCCCATTTTTTTAATCTTTTAGCATTAGAGCTTGTTTTGTTAGGATTAATATTATTTAGCCTTGGCGTTACTTTTTTTTTCTCTTTTGTTATTCTTTCTATTTGATTTTGAATTGTCCCTGTTCGCTCAGTCAAATCTTTCATTTTTTTTTCTGTCAACGAAGAATTGGTCAAACCTGGGGACTCAATTTGATTAAAGGATTCCTGAATTATCTGATTACTGATTATAGAATTTTTTTCTTCTTTAATTTCATTTGATTCATATAGTTCTCTTAATCGAAATAATAGAATTGGATTTACTTTTGAAAGTTCTTTTTTAATTTTGTTCAAAACAATAATCCTTTTGATAACCAATTTTGGGTGTTCATTTGAAACTTTTCCGAGTAATTTTGTTTTTCCTTTGAAAACGCGTAGAACTCGAAAATACTTCTTTTTAAATTTTCCCGTTTTTTTTTTCAGTTCCTTAAAAATGGGTTTAAAAAAGGAAGGTCGTTTTCGGGGCGAACCGAAAGGAAGTTCAGCTTCCATTCCCCAAATTGTTAAAAAACAAAAATCATCTTTTTCTTTTTTAATTAGATCTTTCGGAGAGGATCCTAATTTTGATTTGTACCAAGGTTTGAGACAAAAAGGAAATATTATTTTGATCTGAATACCGTCCATCAACCAATTTTTAGGAAATTCTGTTTCTGATAAGGGAACACCATTATAGGTACATTTAACATGTATCTCTCTATTCCATTCCTGGAAATCTTCCATCCATTCAGGACGTTGCAATAGGAATATGCGTCCAATATTTTTCGCAATTATCAACGAAGGTAATAGAATATTTTTTCTAAAAAAAGAGTGAGTTAGTAACATCGAACCTCTTATTACTTGCGCAAAAGGAATGGTATCCCAAGCCTCTGCTATCTCTATTCGTGCTTTTTCCTTTATTTTGGTTTTCTCTTTTTTTTCTTCTCTTTTGGTTTGTTCTTCTGTATTCTCTATAATTTTGAATGCTTCCCTTTTCCCCAACCAATTTCTAAAAATAGATTTAATCAATCCGGAAATATTCAAAGAAAACAGAGTGGATTTTTGTATTCTGTCCAAAAAAAGGGGAGAATGTGCGTTTGCTTGAAACAATTCCCAAATAACTACTTTACGCCTTTGAGCCCGCGTAGAACCTTTGATTATACCTCGGCGAAAATCTGATTGTTGTGAATAGCGTAGCAAAAACACTTCATCTGTTTGATCAGACGTATTAGGATCCTTATTAATAATAGACTGCTTATTAGCAGTAAAAATAACTACACGTTTGGCTTTTCTGGAACGAATTTGATGATCTACTGGTACGTCTTCTTGATGTTCTCCTGATTGTTGTTCTAATTCTGTGATTAATTTGTATGACCATCGAGGAATTTTTTTACTGATTTCTTTGAATCTACTCAATTTTTTGCTAATTTTTTGATCATTAGCATCGGTTACTATTTTAGTTAAAAAATATTGAATATATTCTCTTTCTTTTTTGG